GGTTAATCTAGGCCATAGGCAGACCTACGTCAAGATAAAACCCCCTTGAAACACTCTGGTAGTGTTCCTGAATCCAAATAATGAGTCAGAGCACATGGAGCCATCCTTTTTTGCGGTCAAAAAATATGGCAGACTGGCGGATCTTTATATCCGTTAATGAAAGAGCCCAATGCACAAAAATGCATGTTGGGTCTTTAAAACAGCTCAGATCACTTTGATTAGAATCAGTTTGGTCTGTTTTACCGAGAAAGTCTACGGTTCGAGTCCGTATAGCCCTAAAATCCTATCCATTCCAAAATCCGAGCGAATTTTGGAAGTTACAATTCTAACACGAGTGCGTTTAAAAACACCAATCGAACCGAACCCCAATCGAATCTCATCATCCTTCATATGGGGAGAGGAATGACCCGCCATATTTATGGCCAAGCTAAAGTTTGCAAAACGACTCTCTTTGGTCCGTTTCAGTGGAAAGATTGTCAACAATACAAAATAGGAATTTCTTCGTATACCTTTACCTAAACCTAGCAAAGTTAGCCTTCTCTTTCCGTATTCAATAAATCGAAATTTCTACCCAGAATTCTACTTTATTCTACTTTACGGGTTAAATAAGTAACAACCTCACAGGACAGAACAATGGAATGGGTTGCCCGGGATTCGAACCCGGAACTAGTCGGATGGAGTCGATAATGTTACTGGTTAAATAAGTAACAACCTCTCCCCAAGCCGTGCTTGCAGTTTTCATTGCACACGGCTTTCCCTCTGTATACATCTAAAATTCAGTTCCGCCATTAGACAAAAAGTGGAATACTTAGACCCTTATTACAAGTAAATTTCAGAATAGAAATTAAGGAAAAATTTTGTTAGTTCTTCATTATTGCTATTTTTCAAATTCAATTCTAATCAAAATTTCCATTTACGCGCGTTCATAACGAATCAGTCATAATTGGCCAAATCATTGATACAAATAATATCTAAATACCAAACCCTTTTTTGATGAACCCCCCGCGAAATAAAAGAAGCTCTTGGAAAGGTCAAGGAAAGAACTTGTTCTTCCGCCGTAAAGAATTCTTCGAATAATTCCGATCCGAATCTTTTCAAAAAAGCCCGTACAGTACTTTTGTGTTTACGAGCTAAAGTTCTAGCACAAGAAAGTTGAAGTATATACTTTATTCGCGACCATTTTTTTTTTTTGGAAGACCCGCTATAATAATGAGAAAGATTTCTGGATATATGCCCGAATCGGTCAATAATCTCAGAATCTGATAAATCGCTCCAAATGGCCTTACTAATAGGATGCCCTAATATATTACAAAATTTGGCTTTAGCCAAAGATGAAATCAGGGGACTCATTGGAAGAATAGTATCAAACTTCTTAATAGCATGATCGATTACAAATGAAGTTTCTAACATTTGATTACGTATCGTTGAAGTCTTTCGCCGCACACTTGAAAAATAACCGAAAAAGTCAAGGGAATGGTTTGCTAATTGCTTTATATGGATTCTTCGTGGTTGAGACCAAAGGTCAAAATAAGATTGACAGAAATTGACAAAGTAATATTTCCATTTATGCATCAAAAGAGACGTACCTTTTGAAGCGAGAATTGCTTTTCCTTGATACCTAACATAATGCATGAAAGAGTCCTTGAACACCCAGAGATTGGCTTGAAAAGCCCCGGCCAAGGTTTCTATAAGATGCTCTATTTTTCCATAGAAATAGATTCGTTCAAGAAGCGCTCGAAAAGATGTTGATCGTAAATGAAAAGATTGGTTACGAACAAAGACAAAGACGGATTCGTATTCATATACATGAAAATTATATAGGAAGAAGAGGAATCTTTGATTTCTTTCTGAAAAAGAAGGACTGACTTTCTTTGAAGTCAGCAGACTATTCCAATTATGAAACTCGTGGAGAAAGACTCTTAATAAATGCAAAGACGAAGCATCTTTTAGCCAGTAGCGAAGAGCTTGCACCACGATTTCGAGATGGATTGGGTAAGGTATTAGGATATCGAACACATAATTTAAATGTGAAATTTTGTCCTCTAAAAAAGAAAAAATGGAATGAATTGATCGTAAATTCGCGGATTTGACTATCTCTTTCCCTTTCTTTTGGCGCTTTTCAAAGGAAGATAGGAATCGGAGCGAAAATGGAATTTCCATAATGACCGAAAATCCCTCGGATAGCATTTGAAAATCAAAATTCTTATTGCGCGCCCAAAGTGAATTTTGTTTAGAATCATTCAGAGAATTAATCCAAAAATTTGGGTCATACATTCGAGTAATTAAACGTTTCACAATGAGTAAGCTAAATTTATTGTCATAACCGGCATTTTTCAACAAAATGCATCTTGTTAAACCATGATCATGAGCAAGTGCATAAATATACTCTTGAAAGATAAGTGGATATAAGAAGTCGTATTGTTGAAATCTATCGAGCTCTAAAGAGCTTTGAAATTCCTCCATTTTGAATGCTATTTGAACCAAAGGTAGAGGATTTTGGGAGTTATCAAATGATACAGAGTGCGATACAGTCAAAACAAGGTATTTTTCGAGTAAGATAAGGAAGCGATACCTCGGATACAGGTAAACTTATCAACAGATTCGCGATCCTCTCTTTATTCCATTTTCTTGAAGTCGTTTATATTCGTTCTAGGATATAAAGATGTTTAGAAATCCTTTATTTTTTCAACCCAATCGCTCTTTTGATTTTGGAAATTTTGTTATCAATCTACTCTTTCTTATACACACACAGCTCCATTCTGGAATGGAGAATGCTAATATTTAGGATTCATGAAAAAATAAAGAATCCGCTTCTCGGATAAGCCCTTACCCCTATTCAGGCACTAATATATTTTTAACGTCTAATTAGATCGGGTAATCATTCAAATTAAGAATGGGAGCTCGTTGCTTTTTCGTTCCTTATAATTTCATTAAATTAATTGAAGCCAGAAGGCTCTATCCATTTATTCATTTGACCCAACTTGAAATTGAATCCATTTGACTCCCTTCCAATAAGTTAAACAAAGTTTTGGCCCGATCGGGAAAGAAGAAAAGATTCTCAGAACTCTTGGTTGCTACGACATGCTATTTTTTCCATTCATTCCCTTTTAGGATCAGTCGTGGTCTTCCAAACTTTACCGATGGTATGGATGAATTCATCGCTTCATCTAAATGTGTAAAAGATCCGAGTCGCACTTAAAAGCCGAGTACTCTACCGTTGAGTTAGCAACCCGAATAGAAGAAAAAAGTATGTAGATATAATCAGAATGAAAAAAATGATTCGACGAGCGAATCAAAGAATAAAAACCCGTTTTTGAATCGATTAAGAACAGAAAACGTAATAACTCAGATAAAAATACAAGAAATTTTCCGATAACAGAAAAAGCAGAAATAATAATAGATCCGTCCTTCTGGCATTGTAATTCACGTTTTCAAGCAAAAATGCGTCTATCAAAGCGCATCCAACGAACCCCCTTTTTGACTCAAGGAAGGCAAAAACCAAACCGGTGGGACGTAAATAAAGAGATTCCTTTATAAAAAAAGGAATCCCTTTATCACGCTGCATTATATTTGTTCAATGCATTGTTGTCAATATAAAGATTAACAAAAAAATATAATGAAAAAAACTACGAAGTCGAAAAAGAGCTCGAATTTAGTCAATCAATAAATAAACAAAATAGAGAAAAGTTCTAGAAAAGGGTAGCATATACCCCCCTTAATTTCCTTAAATTAATTCAATTTTAGTTGATTAGGGCAAAATTCCTTAAAAACGTCCGACTTTTTTAAAATGTCCCGAACAGTTTCTGTAGGCTGAGCACCCCTTTCAAGAAAATATAGAATAGCAGGAACATTTAAATACGTTTGATTCTTTATCGGCTCATAAAAACCTACTTTCCGAAGCTCTCTTCCTTCTCTTCGGGAGCGCGCATCAATTGCAACGATTCGATAAGCCGCACGTTGCTTTCTACCACAGCGTTTTAAACGAAGTTTAACCATAACATTTTTTTCCTTTGGAAGCTATATAGAACTGATTCCATTCTGGAATCATGGCTAGTCATTGCATAAGTACATTGAGTCCACGGATCCTCACTCCTTGGGGATTATCGTTTTCAAACGGAGGAAGGCGCCATGCCAAAATCCAAGTTCCCGAGTATTGAAATCCGTTGTTGGTTTTTGTGCTGCCTCTGTTAGGCGGGAGTGTATGTAGGTCTGCAAAGCCTCCCGCGCCGTACGATTTTTTGCAAGCCGGCGGATCTGTGCATTAATCCACCTTTCGCCTACCGCACTTCCCGACTGGAAGGCTTCTAAGCGAATCTCGCAATGCCCTGTATTGTAAGAGTGCTTGTATCCGGGGCTTGGTTTGCCCTGGGAAGTTCTCTTACAATAACCAGAGTGCTTGTATCCGGGGCTTGGTTTGCCCTGGGAAGTTCTCTTACAATAACCAGAGTGCTTGTATGCGGGGCTGGGTTTGCCCTGGGAAGTTCTCTTACAATGACCTGTATTGTAAGAGTGCTTGTACCCATGGCATTTTGGCCAATGGGCGCACGTAAGCTCCGGTTCATGCTCTTTCCGAAATTGTCGCCCATTCTCGGACGTTTGTGGAAAAAGACTTTCGGTTTCTAACTCGGGAACTTCCTTCCCATTAACAATGGGGTTGGTTTTAGGAATGTTCCTTTCGCTAGAGTCAAAATGACAATTTGAATCGTTCGAGGGCAAATTACCACTGTTAGACCCGAAATGTGATTTAGTTCTCATAAGTAGATTCTTCTTAATTTATCAAAAAATTTTTATCAAAAAATTTTTAATTTTTAAGCTAAACGAAATTTCACTCAATCGGGTGCTCGAAAATGAAAGAAAAAAGAAATACAGGATTTGATTTTGGATATGAAAACGTAGGCAAATATCCATGCACCCCAGCTGAATAGATGCCTTGGGACGAAAGGGATCGAACCTTCGATTACCGGGACCAAAACCCGTCGCCTTACCACTCGGCTACGCCCCAGTGTCACGTTGATTTTGTTTAGATAATTAATATTATAGGCAAAAGAAAGATCTTTTGCAACTGCAACCATCCATGTCACGTTAATTTTGTTTAGATAATTCATATTCTAGATAATTCATATTCTATTAATACAATAAATCTTTTCAAGGCCGGCCCAAATCTCTAGCGACAATTTTACGCTAAGAGATTATAGAGAAGCGATAATAGAGAAGAGATAATGGGATTATATAGATTCTAGGTTTGTGCTAGGAATTTGACCCGTCTAGGTATGGAATTCGACTGAATTTATTGATCATTAGATAGAATGTAATTAAAATAGTAGATGAAAATATGATTTCTTCTATTCGCCTTTGAGAATTGGAGGATTTTTGATTGGGCCGGTTCAAAGAAAAAGAAGGATTTTTTTGTCTACCTTACTTTCTTCCGTTTTCCTTATCTCAAGACCTCAATCAAATTGCAATTATCGCCAAGAACAAAATGTCTGCTATGCTTAATCTCTTTAGTTTGATCTGTATCTGTCTTAATTCTGCCCTTTCTCCAACTTATCTTTTCTTTGCCAAATTGCCCGAGGCCTATGCTTTTTTAAATCCCATCGTAGATATTATGCCAGTCATACCCCTGTTCTTTTTTCTTTTAGCCTTTGTTTGGCAAGCTGCTGTAAGTTTTCGATAAGATACTTAATACTATCCGAGACTATCCTAGAAAATGCACGATTTCGTCGAGAAAATTTTATAACGATTGATAAGATCAAATAAGTCTTTCCCGCATCAATCTTTGAGGCAAACGTTGAAATTCTTGGATCGCCGCGAGAAATCAAATCTGGCTCGCTACATTTCCCGATTCTGACCCTTTTTCCAGTGCACGGCCTTAATTTCTATGTGATTTTATACAGAATTAGGGTCCCACGCCCATATCTCATTAGGGGCATGAAGTTATCTTGGGCAATCAAAGACTCTTAGATAGACTTATTTTCGAGTTTGAGAAAGCACTTCATTTCTTGGTGTCAAAATAAAATAAATAAAATATGGGGTCGAAAAATGGACGATCTATTCTCTTTTCTTGTTTTTTCCAAAAAGGCTCTTGGAGATTGTGTAATGCTTACGCTCAAACTTTTCGTTTACACAGTAGTAATATTCTTTGTTTCTCTCTTCATCTTTGGATTCCTATCTAATGACCCAGGACGTAATCCCGGACGTGAAGAATAAAGGTTTTTTCATTTTTCTATCTCGATTTTTTTCATTTTCTTAAGATTTTTTATTTATTCCACATATTTAACCAGTAAAAAGGGGTTTGTGAAATTTGAAATAAAAGAAAATATCAAGTCATCCACGAAAACGGAAAGAGAGGGATTCGAACCCTCGGTACGAATAACTCGTACAGCGGATTAGCAATCCGCCGCTTTCGTCCACTCAGCCATCTCTCCCTATTGAAAAATATAATTATAATTATTAATATGTTACATTCCACATGAAAAAAGGATTCAAAACCGTCTTTCTCTCTCCTTCTTTTTTTTGATTCTCAAGATATGTAAAACTTTTCTTAGCTATTCCGTTTCAATAAAGTCAAAGCTTAAAAGAGCTAATATAAAGAAAACGGAAGATAAAGAACGAGGACTTCCTTGCTTTGATTTTTTTCGAAAGGCCCGGTCACTACCCAACTGGGCCTTTTTTTATTCCATCAAATTCTAGCGAAATTTATCTTATTTGACAACAAAAACGACTTACTAGATTTTTTGACTATATTTCAAGCAAGACCAAAAAGAAAAAGGACGATTTCCATCCTTACTCGATAACTTTATCGAACTTAGTCTATCAAAAGTACCCTGTCCTCTTCAGTTTTCTTCCTTTTTTAGTTCCTTAACTGCTTTTCTCGAATAACGAAAATTAAACTTTAGACACTGCATTTTTTTGTTATGCTTTGAGCGCTTTTGGTAAGTTGTATCTAGCAACACTCTTCCCGCACAAGACAGGATAGGCCTTGATATTTATTTAAATAAGCCCTCTTCTCCAAATCTCATCAAATTGAAAACCCTTGTGCAAAACGTTATCACTCTCATTTTCATGATTTTTATCATCCTAGCTTGACAAAAGACCAATTTGTATACAATAATATCATTGTAGCGGGTATAGTTTAGTGGTAAAAGTGTGATTCGTTCTATGAACCTCCTTAATAGTTAAGGGGTCGTTCGGTTTAATTCATATTCCGACAAAAAACTTTATTTCTTAAGGGAATTTAATCCTTTACCTCTGAATAATCCATTCGGGGAAAAAAATCAATTCTCGCGATTTCTATCCAAAGTTCACTGAAAAATTGAAAAATGGGATTCTGAACTTGCGAAACAAAATTGGGAAATTGGATCAACTTCCAATTGAATGAGTATTAAGTAAAGGGTCCATGGATGAAGATAGAAAAGGATATTTCTAATCGTAACTAAATCTTCAACTTTTTTGATTTGTCGAGAAAAATGCAAGCAAAATAGCTAGTAAATGATGACTTTA